AACCAACGAAATACCTATGATTTGATACATAAAAAACTGTCCGTCATTTTTTAGAGATAGGCGGGCAGGTTCGATAATTAATATTCCGTTTTTCATTAATTGTGTAAGATTTAAAGGCCTCCTCATTATATCCAGATTCATTTCTTTCCTTTGAATATAGGATATAGTAATTTTTCTTACATTTATCAGGCTAAGTAGGAGACCATATATCTGGGTATTATTCATCATTTTTTGATTCAATTTCCGTCCAGTCCATCTTAATTGCAACGGAAAATCTCCTTTAAGGAATATTTGTAGTTTTTCGATCGATTCTAAAAAAGATTCTTCAATATTGTTTTGATTCTTTAATTCAAAATATTGTTTTGAATTTGATGGGCTAAAATTAAAAAAATACTCCTCTTGCTTTCCGTTGATATTTTGATTTTCACTAAAATTGGGATTTATATTCAAATTTAAAAGAAGTAATTTGCTTGGGAGAAACCAAGGTTTCTCTTTATATTTATGATAAAGTATCACAAACTCTGGAAAGAAAAAAACTTTCGGATTCGATATGAGGCAATTTAAGATTAAGATTTTTTCATTCATTCCCATCCAATCAAAAAATACCTTTTTGTAATTTATTTCGGAATTTGAATCAATCGGAAGATAAAAAAGACCATTATTATGAATTTTATCCATTGTTTGGTCCTTATTAGGTTCAACCTTAATATTTATATTTTTATTAATTTTATACAAAAATTTTCTATCTTTATTTTTTTCCATATATATAATATCGCTTTTTCCTAGAGAATTCTTGCTAGGAATATTCTTGAGTATGTTAAAAAATTTTTCTTTATTTCTAGTGGAATTTTCTGGGTTCTTATTTGTTTCTAATGATGATCTATAAATATAGGAGTTATTCTTAGTTTCAGAATGAATATATTTATATGATAAAAGATCATATCTATAGTTTTTTTTTAAATTATCCTCTTTATTTCGTAATAAATAGACTTTCACATTTTGTTTTTTTTTTGAATCAAATAATGGGTCTTTTTCAGAGGAATACCATTTGTTTAAATCTTTATTTTGAGACGTATCGCATTGATTGATTCTATTTCGCCATTTTTGGGGGATTAATCTAGACGATGTAATCTGAGATAAATCGTATTGATAATGACCTCTTAACCAGTTTTTCCAGGGGTTCATTCCAGAATTTGGAAGGTTCTTATGTCTTAATTCGGAATGGAATAGTCCTTGTCTTCCAAAAAAATCCTTTATTTCAGTCTTAAGAAAAAAAGACGGTCCATTATATTGAAGAATAGATTTTAACTTATTGAAGTTAAGAATTTGGGTTTGTGATAATTTGAAAAATACATATTTTTGTGACAAGTAAGATAAATCAAAAAAAATATCTGACTTCTGCTTACTATTTCTAAGATTATCAAAAGCCCTTTTTATAGTCATCGGCAAAATAAAGTAAATTTTATTTTGTTTTGTTTTATTAATCCTTTCTGGATTTGTTTCCTTATTGTCAATGTATTTATCATTATCAAGAATTTTTTTTGTTGATTCGATAAAAAGTTGTAGAGGGATTTTTCGCATATTACTGATACATAGAAAGATATCTATATATATTTTTTCAATGAAAAATTGAACTATTAATTCAATATTTTTTCTTTTTAATATTTTCAAAATTTTTGGGGATGATTCTGCATTCTTCTTTTTCTTTTTTTTGATTCCTGGCGTTTCTTTTTTTTTATTTTTTTTCATTTCTTCTATTTCATTTTTGATTGTGTTTCTTCTATCAATCTTATGTTTCATTTCTTTTTCTGCCTGTGAATAATTTGTCCAACCTGTAGATCGAATTTGACTAAGTGATTCATAAATTATCTCATTGCTGATTATGGAATCTTTTTCTGTTTGAGTTTTACTTGATTCATATATTTCTCTGGGTATAAATTCTCTCGATATAAATACTGGAATTTTCTTTCCTTTAAAAAGTTCTTTTTTTATTCGTTTTACAAACAAAAATGCGTTTTCTTCTGTCTTTTTTATTTTTTTTAAAATTCTTTGAACTCTAAAATTAAATTTTCTGATTTTGACTTGATAGTCTATCTCTTTCAATTTATAGTCTATCTCTTTCAAAATGGGTTCAAAAAAGGAAGGTGTTTTTCGAGGAGGACCAAAAGGATATTCCGCTTCCATTCCCGAAACTGTTAAAAAACAAGAATCAAATTCATCTTGTTGCTTTAGATCTCTATCAGAATCATAGAGTCCTAGCTTAGATCTGTGCCAAGGTTTCAAATGAAAAGGATATAGGATTTTTATCTGAAAACCCCCTCTAAACCAATATTTAGGAAGTTTTGTTTTCGAGAATTGAAGACCCCTAGCGTTGCATTTTAGATAAATTTCTCTATTCCAATCTTGAAAATCCTCATACCATTCCGGAGATTGTCTTAATAAAAAACGGACGATATTCTTAGCTATTATCAATAAAGGTAAGTTAACATACCTTCTAAAA